GGCCCTCTTATCTCTTCCTTCTCCGAACTCAGGTTATGGAAGAAGGAGAAGAAGGAATCGAGAAGAAGGTATCAGCAACAACTGGTTTTATTATGGGACAGCTCATGATGTTCATATCGATCTATTATACGCCCCTGCATCTAGCATTGGGTAGACCTCATACAATAACTGTCCTAGCTCTACCCTATCTTTTGTTTCATTTCTTCTGGAACAATCACAAACACTTTTTTGATTATGGATCGACTAGCAGAAATTCAATGCGTAATCTCAGCATTCAATGTGTATTCCTGAATAATCTCATTTTTCAATTATTCAACTATTTCATTTTACCAAGTTCAATGTTAGCCCGATTAGTCAACATTTATATGTTTCGATGCAACAACAAGATGCTATTTGTAACAAGTAGTTTTGTTGGTTGGTTAATTGGTCACATTTTATTCATGAAATGGGTTGGATTGGTATTAGTCTGGATACAGCAAAATAATTCTATTAGATCTAATAAGTACCTTGTGTCAGAATTGAGAAATTCTATGGCTCGAATCTTTAGTATTCTCTTCTTTATTACCTGTGTCTACTATTTAGGCAGAATGCCGTCACCTATTTTTACTAAGAAACTGAACGAAACTCCAGAAACGAAAGAAAGTGAGGAAGAAACAGATGTAGAAATAGAAAAAACTTCCGAAACGAAGGAGACTAAACAGGAAGAAGAGGGATTCACCGAAGAAGATCCTTCTCCTTCCCTTTTTTCGGAAGAAAAGAAGGATCCGGACAAAATCAAAATGAATGAAATGGGAAAGATCCGAGTGAATGGAAAGGACAAAACAAAGGATGAATTTCACTTGCACTTAAAAGAAGCATGCTATAAAAATAGCCCAAGTTCTTATTCTGGGAATCAAGATATTTCGAAGTTCGAAATACTTAAAGAAGAAAATAAAAACCTATTCTGGTTTCAAAAACCCCTTCTTTTTCTTCTTTTCGACTATAAACGTTGGAATCGTCCAACGCGATATATAAAAAGCAATCGGTTTGAAAATGCGGTAAGAAATGAAATGTCACAATATTTTTTTTATACATGTCAAAATGATGGAAAACAAAGAATTTCTTTTACATATCCACCTAGTTTATCCATTTTCTGGGAAATGATAAAAAGAAAGATTTCTTTGGCTACAACAGAAAAATTCTTATATGATGATGAACTATACAATTATTGGATTTATACGAACGAACAAAAAAAAAACAGCTTAAGCAATGAATTTGCTAATAGAATTACAGTTCTAGACAAAGGACTTTTTTATATAGATGTACTCGATAAAAAAACTAGATTCTGCAATGATAAAACTAAAAATAACATTGAATATTTGCAAAAAAAAGAAATAAAATTGATACATAAAAAAAATACCAAAAAAGATAAGAGGAGATTCGCCCGCCCCCTACATATTTGATACTCTCGCCTACAAAAAAGCTTGTAACACCAAAACCATTCGGAATTCCATCAATTATTCGTCTATCAAAAAATGAAACTAGTTCAGCCAAACCTCTTACACTCTTAATTAAAAATTTTGCGTAAAAAGCATCGATATAACCACGGTTAGCAGACCAATTATATATGATATTTATCATTTTGTCCCCCCAAATTCTTTTTTGCCCTCTTTTATCAAATAAATTAATTAAGTCAAAATTTTTTAACGATGAATAAGCGGGTTTATAAAACAAAAAGGCTATCAATATTCCAAAAAAAGCTATACTAACGGAAAAAGTTGCATTTATCAAAAATTCATACCAGTCAACAGAATTTTTGGAATTTGAATCTAAAAGATTCATAGATGAGGTTAACCATTTAGTTAATATATCCAAAGCAATTCCTTCTTGATTGAATGGAATTCCTATGATTCCAATGAAGAAAGTAAACAGAATCAATAAAATCAGAGGAAATAACATAGTATTATCGGATTCATGAGGATAGGTAGAAATATTCTTATTGTCAAAATCAATAATAGTAATAAAAGATCGAAGCATTTTTCTTAAATTTCCATTAATTTGATTTTGGTATGGTTTTTTCGAAAAAAAAGAAACCCTTTCCTTCTTATTCATTGTTAATAAGGTTAATAAAAGAAATTTTTGATTAATGCTTTTCAATCCTTCTTGACCCCATAAAGATATTGAATAAAAAGAACTGGTTTTTTTTCCACTGTAATTTTTAAAAAAAGCGTTTAAATGTCCTTCAAACGTAAGTAAATAGATTCTAAACATATAAAAAGCGGTTAATCCGGCTGTGAAATAAGCTATTATTGCAAAAATTGGTGAATACATCCAACTATCATTAAGAATTTCGTCTTTGGACCAAAAACAAGCAAGAGGCGGAATACCACAAAGCGAAAGTGTACCTATTAAAAAAGAGGTTTTTGTAATTGGTACATGTTTTGTTAAACCCCCCATAAGAACCATATTCTGACTTTTATTCGGAGAATATCCAACAACAGTTTCCATTGAATGAATAAGAGATCCAGATCCTAAAAACAATAATGCTTTTGAATAAGCATGAGTAATCAAATGAAATAAAGCAGCTCGATAAGAACCCATACCTAGAGCTAACATCATATAACCCAACTGAGACATTGTAGAATAAGCTAAACTTATCTTAATGTCTTTTTGAGCAAGAGCTAAGGTTCCTCCTAGTAGTACTGTTATTATACCTATAAAAGAAATTCCATACATTATGGAAGGTAGAATTAGGAAAAGAGGCAGCAGTCGAGCAACTAAAAAAATTCCCGCGGCGACCATGGTAGCAGCATGGATGAGAGCTGAAATAGGAGTAGGCCCCTCCATAGCATCAGGTAACCATACATGAAGGGGAAATTGGGCCGATTTAGCAACTGCACCGGCAAATAACAAGAAAGCACATAAAATACAAAATAAGGAATTCACCTCGTTATTATTAATTAAATTTTTGAATATTTCAAACAAATCTCGAAACTCGAAACTGCCTGTTATCCAATAAAAACCTAAAATTCCTAATAATAAACCAAAATCTCCTACACGATTAGTCACAAACGCTTTTTGACAAGCATTTGCGGCAATAGGGCGTGTGAACCAAAAACCTATTAATAGATACGAGCACATTCCAACTAATTCCCAAAAAATATAAATTTGTATTAAATTCGAGCTAGTAACTAATCCCAGCATAGAAGTATTGAAAAAACTCATATACGCAAAAAATCTCAAATATCCTTGATCATGAGACATATAATTATCACTATAAAAAAGAACCAGAATTGCAACAGTAGTTATTAACATTGACATAATAGAAGTAAGTGGATCTATTAAGTAGCCAAATTCTAAAGAAAAATCATTATTAATCGTCCAAGACCATAAATATTGATAAATAGAATTATTATTTATTTGTTGAATAGCCAGCTTCATGGAAAAAAGCATAACTATACTTAATAACAAAATACTCGAAAAAGCCCATATACGTCGAAGATTTTTTGTTGCCATCGGAAAAAAGAAAAGTCCAGATCCTATTAACAAAGGAACTAGAAGTGGAAGGAAAGGTATAATCCATGCATATTGGTATATATGTTCCATAATATACTAGAATAGAAAATTTTTCTATTTAATTAATTTAAATTATTTTGTTTACCATTCACTGGCTCTTGTCTCTTTTGAAAGAAGTCAGTCAATAAACAGAACTTTTTGAAGCCTATGAAGTAGGAAACTAAAAGAAATTTCCTTTTTATTTCCATTTCAGTTATTTCAAATATATATTTAAAACTTAAAACATCCAAATTCGACTAAAAAAGACTATGAATCAGAAAATCGACTAAATATCTACTAAAGTCAATAATGAAAAAAATAAATTTATTATTAATTAAAATAATAAATTTATTCTGTAGTTTATTTCGAATTATTACCTCATTTTTTCCAAAATGGTTTAATTGTCTTTCATTCCAACCAAAACTGTCGAAAAAAGTCTATTTTAGTAATTATTTCTTTTTTTCGATATTCTTTTTTAAAATATCTGTTACTTTACTTTTTAGTTTCTATAACATAGAATAAAAAAATGCCTCAAATTATAGATCTTTTAAACAAATTCATTTATTGGGATCATTTCACTTTGCAAAGAAATAAATAAAAGTTTTTCAATTAAGATTAGGGGTGCATCAAATTTTGAATGTGATTTATCACGTACATCGAAATTGAATCCAACACATCAAAAATAAACAGGGATATAACTCGAAATTAGTATTCATTATGAAATTTTAATTAATCTTACTCGATTTCATACGAACTTTTTTATGGACATTCTAGGCAGGAGAATTTTTAGTTTCTCCTAATCGAATATTTTCGATTATTTCTATCGAAATATAGAAAATTTATTTCTAGTTTCTATTTATAGTTATCCTTTTCAATTTTTTTTATAAAAAAAAAAGATATCACCTAGAATCTAAATACATAGATAATTAATAGAAAATACGGATTCATTTGAACAATAGATGTCTTTCACATCCAACTATAACACTGAATAATGAATTTTTTCAATTTTAAATGGCAGTTCCAAAAAAACGTACTTCGATTTACAAAAAGCGTATTCGTAAAAATATTTGGAAAAAAGGGGGGTATTGGGCGGCATTAAGAGCCTTTTCGTTAGCAAAATCTCTTTCTACCGGGAATTCGAAAAGTTTTTTTGTACGAAAAATAAGTAATCAAACCTTGGAATAAGCGAAATCGACCTGACTAAAAAAAAAATGGTATAACAAATTCGAAATAATTCCATTTTTCGTTTAGAATCAAAAAATCGAAAATAAAGGATTTAGGGAGGTTTGTATTTATAAATTACTTTTTTTTGAACTAGAAAATTTTGTAACTTTTTCTTATGATATGGAGAATAAGAAATCTTATGACAACACTAACATAGTACTTTATGTTTTTTGTTGAAAAACTCTCGATATATAATCTATATATCGAAGATTTCATCAACTTCCTTTTTTATTTTAGTTTAT